GATTCAATCGGGGGATCGAATTGATTATAGAAATATGAGTTTAATTAGTCGATTTATTAGTGAACAGGGAAAAATATTATCTAGACGGGTGAATAGATTGACCTTGAAACAACAACGATTAATTACTATTGCTATAAAACAAGCTCGTATTTTATCTTTGTTACCTTTTCTCAATAATGAGAAACAATTTGAAAGAACCGAGTCGGCCGCTAGAACTGCCGGTCTTAGAACCAACAATAACTAGCCTTACTCTTTCTTCACTGGAATCCTAATTCCAATCCGAACTCAAAGGCGGATTGGTGCTTTTTTTTGTTCGAAAAATATGAGAATCCACATTTGATTATCGTGTCATAAGAAAAAAAAAAAGGAAATCGCAAAAGAATAAATTTTTTTTATTGACCTGACCATGTTTATTCATATCTTATCGTAGTAATTTCTATTCTACCCTCCCGGAGTTCATTCTCCGGGGAACTCCGTTTAAATTATTCCGGTGGATTCTTGCCAATCTACTTCTTTTCTGATCTCGTTGAAAATCATATAAAGACAATTCCTATTGGATATAGCTATTTGTGCAAGTATTTTGCGATTAAGAAGCAACTGTTTCTTGTACAGATCATGTATTAATCTACTATAACTATAGGATACTCCCCTTTCGCGAATTACTGCATTTATTCGAGTGATCCACAACCGACGAAAATTTCTCTTTTGCCTATCCCTATCCCGATGAGCCGAAACCAAAGCTCTTATTTTCTGTTGAGTAATAGTTCGAGTAAGTCTTGAATGAGCCCCTCGAAAGCTTGATGCAAATAAACGAATTTTTGTTCTACGTCTCCGAGCTACATATCCCCGTTTAATTCTGGTCATTGAATAAATGAAACTTTGATGAATAACTAATTGATTTCCTCTCTTTCAGTTATTCTTTTCCCCTTTCCTAGTCTATTAATAACAAAACGGATTTTTCCAATGTATAAAATAAAAATTCCGATGGCTTTGGCTACTATAACCTTCCTGACCACGATTTTTTTTTAGGTATTTCACTGTGTGCGAAATAAGAAATTGTCTTCTGCTAGGTGTCAAAAATATAGTAAATAACAAAACAAAAAAGAAATAGTGGGTTCCATCGTTTCTATGGTTACTTCTTAAACGGCGAGGTCTTTTCTATACACCGGAGCCTTTACTTTATTTAATAAATGTTATTGGTAACTTGTATAGTTCACACTCTTTGGCTCTACCCATGAATTATCCAATAATAGGTCTTTCACAATGAGATCTACCTATACAGTAACGGTATTTAATTATGAAAGTTAGCTGGGTAGCTGACCCTGTTAGTCCGTTCTTGACAGAGTGGGGGACTAATCTTTATGTTTTTAAAATTTTAAATAAGATTTCCTCCGCTTAATGGATAACCATTTGCTACCAATGGAGAATTGCCCCTCATCTTAAATTGAGGTGATTGGATTTGCACCAACGGAAACCATAAATTTCATACACAATGAAGAGATGTGATAGATTTGCGTCTTTTTAGATAGTGAATGAAGTTCCTTCTTTTTTTTATTCTATCCTATTCACCGGTACTGATCATTGATACTGGAAAAGTGGTTTTCTGACTTTTCTTTTGTGCCAGCTCATGATCGAAACGAGTCGCACATACACCCTAGTACATGTTCCTCGGCGCTGAGGGCATCCCCGAAGAGCGGGGGATTTCGTGACATTTCTGATTGGCTGTCTTGTATTTCTAATAAGTTGTTTAATAGTTGGCATGTTGAATCGTATACATAATGAATGGGCTGGTTTAGATTGATCCTAACCGGATGATTTGATTATGAATTACTTTCATTTAATAGAATAGTCAACTCGGAGATAAAATCTCCAATCATGGATTTGCGCGAAATTCATGTTATGTTATTTTCATTCAACCGCTACAAGATCAACAATTCCATAAGCTTGGGCTTCTGTTGCTGACATAAAAACATCTCTTTCCATGTCTTCGGATACAACCCATAATGGTTTGCCCGTTCTTTGTACATAAACCCTTGTGAGGGTTTCACGTAGTTTCAGCAGTTCTTCCGCTTCCAGGATAAATTCTCCCGTTTGTGCCTCATAAAAAGAACTAGCAGGTTGATGAATCATTACCCTGATGATCATAATAAAAGGTTCTTCTATCTCGCATGATGAAGAGAAAAGAAAGATAAAAATAATAAGAAAAAAAGATCCCATTGAACAACCGTACGGGCATCATTTGTGCATTGCATACGGCTCTACAATAAAATTGATCTTTACCCTCCATTGAATGAAGAAAGAGAAAACTATAATATAGAATACCCAGCAGATAGGTAAATGATCAAAATGCCACCCTTCCTTTCGTAGGAATTAAAAAAATACTATGATGGCTCCGTTGCTGTATATATTTATTTTTTTGTCTGTGATTCAGCAATCCCAAAGTTTCTTTTTGATTCGATCAAAATCTTGTTTTTTCGCGCTCTTTCATAACATAAATCTTGTTAAGAGCCACCCGGCGTGAAAACAAAAAAGTTTGTGACGCTGAACTTGACTCCCGATAGATAAGAGAAAATCGGGAATACCTTTTATCTCATACTACTCTCTCGATACATAATTTAATGTTTTGAAAAAACAATACAAAAAAATTTCTCATATCAAATTCGAAGTGCCATGCTATTATTACTTAATATTCATATGGCGAAGGCATAGTCTTCTTTTTTCTCTCAAATAAAAACCTCATTGGCGCCAAGCGTGAGGGAATGCTAGACGTTTGGTAATTTCCCCCCCGGCCAGGATAAAAGATCCCATTGAGGCAGCTAATCCCATGCATATTGTATGGACATTTGGTCGCACAAATTGCATAGTATCATAAATAGCTACCCCGGGTATTACCCATCCCCCGGGAGAGTTTATAAACAAATACAGATCTTTGGTATCATCTTCGATACTAAGATATACCATAAGACCAATAAGTTGATTCGAGATCTCGCTATTAACCTCTTGGCCTAAAAAAAGTAATCTTTCTCGATAAAGTCGGTTGATTAGGATAAAATTGTATCCCCTAGGAACCGTACATGCACCTTTTGATGCATACGGTTCAAAAAAATTGCGAAAAAAAAAATCAATGTATAGATTCCAGCCCTCTTTCTTTTTTATAGCGGGTTTTTCTGACTTCTGACGAAAGGACTTTTTCTTCGATTTTTCAGTTTTGACTCCCTTCTCTTAGAATAGAAAAAAGTAACTAAACCTCTCGAATTAACTTCTTATTGATGTATTCTTTCATCGGGATTCAAGGCAAAGCAAATCACGATGGTATTTTCTTGTTCCTGAATGGGTCTCTTTCATCTTTTTAGGTTTATGCTCTACTCCGGGTAAAGATCTGCCCAATTTTGATTTGCACATATAGGACAAATGCTCCTTTACCATTTCTTTTTGTTATTACTTTCTTTTTTTTTTTTTCAATTCATTTTCTTTTATACCTTCCACCAAGTATTTAGTAACAGTTTGAGATCACCTGGCTTAACAAATAGAAATAGGAATCGTAGATATATTACCAATTGGGTTTTTTCTAAACGGAGCCTGAATACTATACTTCATTTTTTAGTTCAACCAAGCCAACCATAAATTATTCTAATTGCTAATAGTATAGTAATATGAATTCCCCAAAAATGGATCTAATTACACTTCGCGCTCCAAATTTTTGACGATTCAATTAATCTTTCTTGGGCGAACCAGAGGGTATCTCGATCGGGAGAGAGAACGGGGAAATCCCATATGACCCAATATATCTGACAAGTCGCACTATACGTCAACCCAAGATGCATCTTCCTCTCCAGGACTTCGAAAAGGTACTTTTGGAACACCAATAGGCATTAAATGAAAGAAAAAGAACTAAGTACTATATTTTACTTTGATGTGGAAACGTAAAAATATGGTTTTATTGTCTTTAGAATATTGGCTTTTATTGTATTTCTTTTTATTTATTTTATGCATAGATTAGAAAAATTCATAAAGAAAGACAGACTGAATAAAGGCAAATTTTTGTGAATAGGGCCTTCTAATGATGACTAAGTATAGACACATTTGCTCATAGAAAATGGTATCAACCCCCATTGCGTATTGGTACTTATCGAGTATAGAATAAATCTGCTTCTCTTTGTTCCTACGAACAGAATTGTTCTATTATTACCAACAGAATAGAACAAATATTAACCCTTGCTCGGACTCTGAAATAATCCACTGAAGGGGAGGTCCATAGGATAGTCATAGTATATTCCAATGCAATAAAGTTACGCAGTGTCTATTTTTTTGAGAAAGGGGTATTTTCCATGGGTTTACCTTGGTATCGTGTTCATACCGTTGTATTGAATGATCCCGGTCGGTTGATTTCTGTTCATATAATGCATACAGCTCTGGTTGCTGGTTGGGCCGGTTCGATGGCTCTGTATGAATTAGCAGTTTTTGATCCTTCTGACCCTGTTCTTGATCCAATGTGGAGGCAGGGCATGTTCGTTATCCCCTTCATGACGCGTTTGGGAATAACCAACTCATGGGGCGGTTGGAGTATCACAGGAGGAACTGTAACGAATCCGGGTATTTGGAGTTACGAAGGTGTAGCTGGGGCACATATTGGGTTTTCCGGCTTATGCTTTTTGGCAGCTATCTGGCATTGGGTGTATTGGGATCTACAAATATTTACCGATGAGCGTACAGGAAAACCTTCTTTGGATTTGCCCAAGATCTTTGGAATTCATTTATTTCTTTCAGGGGTGGCTTGCTTTGGTTTTGGTGCATTTCATGTAACAGGTTTGTATGGTCCTGGAATATGGGTCTCCGATCCTTATGGACTAACCGGAAAAGTACAACCTGTAAATCCAGCGTGGGGCGTGGAAGGCTTTGATCCTTTTGTTCCGGGAGGAATAGCCTCTCATCATATTGCAGCAGGGACATTGGGCATATTGGCGGGTTTATTCCATCTTAGCGTCCGCCCCCCACAACGT